ATTCTGTTCGTAGGAACAATGAGAAGCAGATTTATTCTATACTCGATAAGTACCAATACGCAATGGGAGATTGATGCCATTTTCCATGAGTAAATGCGTCCATCCTTATTTATCATTTTTTTCATTAGGAGAACCTATTCATAAAGATTTTCCTTTCTTGATTTTGTCTTTCTTTCTGAATTTTTCTAATCTCTGGATAAAATAAATATGATAAAGCCAATATTGGAAAATGAAAATGGAGGCAATAAAACCATATTGTTACGTTTCCACATCAAAGTGAAATAGGGTATTTAGTTCTTTTTTCTTTCAATTCATGCCTATTGGTGTTCCAAAAGTCCCTCTTCGAATTCCTGGAGATGACGATGCATCTTGGGTTGACGTATAGTGCGACTTGTCAAATATACTGGGTCATATGGGATTTCCCCGTTCTCTTCCCCGATCGAGATATCCTCCGTTTCGCCCAAAAAAGAGAAATTGAATCATCCAAAAATTGGAGTGTGAAGTGCAATTAGATGCATGGTTTGGGGGAATTCATAGTTCTATTATCAATTAGAATGATTTATGGTTGGCTTTTGTTGGACTAAAAAAATGAAGTATCCAGGCTCCGTTTAGAAAAAGCCCAATTGGTAATTTGGTAATAGATTATATATCTATGATAAATGATTCCTGTTTGTTATTTCGAAAGTCATAACAAAAAGAAAAAGAAATGGTGATGAGAAGATTTGTCCTATATGTGCAAATCCAAATCGGGCAGATCTTTACCCGGAGTAGAGCATAAACCTAAAAAGATGAAATAGGCCCATTCAGGAACAAGAAAACACCATCGTGATTTCGATTGAATCTCGATGAAACAATACATCAATGAGAAGTTAATTCGAGAAGTTTATTTACTTTTTTCTATTCTAAGAGAAGTTTATTTACTTTTTTCTATTCTAAGAAAGAAAATAAGTCAAAACTCGTCGTTATTGAAAAATTTAAGAAAAGCCCTTTCATTAGAAGTTCGAAAAACCTGCTATTAAAAAGAATAGGAAAAAGGAAAGGGGCTGGAATCTATACATTGATTCTTATTTTTTTTTTTTTCGCAATTTTTTTGAACCGTATGCATCAAAAGGTGCATGTACGGTTCCTAGGGGATACAAGTTTCCCCCACTCAACCGACTTTATCAAGAAAGATTACTTTTTTTAGGCCAAGAAGTTGATAGCGAGATCTCGAATCAACTTGTTGGTCTTATGGTATATTTCAGTCTTGAGGATGCTGCCAAAGATTTCTATTTGTTTATAAACTCTCCTGGGGGGTGGGTAATCTCTGGATTAGCTATTTATGATACTATGCAGTTTGTGCGACCAGAGGTCCATACAATATGCATGGGATTAGCCGCGTCAATGGGATCTTTTCTCCTGGTTGGAGGAGCAATTACCAAACGTTCAGCATTCCCTCACGCTTGGCGCCAATGAGGTTTTTTTATTTGAGAGAAAAAAGAAAACTATGCCTTCGCCATATGAATATTAAGTAATAATAGCATGGCACTTCGAATTCGATATGAAAAATTTTTGTATTGTTCTTTTTTCAAAAGATTCAATTATGTATCGAGAGATTAGTATGAAATAAAAGGTATTTCCCATTTTCTCTTAGAGGAAGTAGGGAAAGCCAATTCAGCGTTACAAACCCTTTTGTTTTCACACCGAAGGGCTCTTAACAATATTTATGTTATAAAAAAAGAGTGCGAAAAAAAACAAGATTTTTCCTTTTTTGTTATTGGTTAGATTAAAAAGAAACTTTGGGATTGCTGAATCAAAGATAAAAAAATCCATTTTCAAATAGAAAGCAACGGAGCCATCATAGTATTTTTTAACCCCTCTGAAAGTAAGGGTGGCATTTTGATCATTTACTTATCTCTTATCTGGGGCTGATACATTTTCTTTTTATCCTTGTTGGTAAGGGTCAATTTGATTGTAGAGCCGTATGCAATGCACAAAAGATGATGCCCGTACGGTTGTTCAATTCTACCTTTTTTCCTATTATTCTTTATCTTTCTTTTCTGTTCGTTTCAACACACCAGATGGCGAACCCTTCTATCATCAGGGTAATGATCCATCAACCTGCTAGTTCTTTTTATGAGGCGCAAACGGGAGAATTTATCCTGGAAGCGGAAGAACTGCTGAAACTACGCGAAACCATCACAAAGGTTTATGTACAAAGGACGGGCAAACCATTATGGGTTGTATCTGAAGACATGGAAAGAGACGTTTTTATGTCAGCAACAGAAGCCCAAGCTTATGGAATTGTTGATCTTGTAGCAGTTCAATAACAAAAAAATGGATTTTTTGAAAACCCGTGATTTGAGATTTTATCTCCGAGTTTACTATTCTATTAAATAGTAAATGGAAAGAATTCATAATCATCTGGTTAGGATCAATCTAAACCTGTCCATTATGTATATGATTCAACATGCCAACTATTAAACAACTTATTAGAAATACAAGACAGCCGATTCGAAAT